AGAAGCCTTTGCCCAATTTTCTTCTGATCTCGATAAAGCTACTCAGAATCAATTGGCAAGAGGTCAACGATTGCGTGAGTTACTGAAACAATCCCAATCAGCCCCTCTCACAGTGGAAGAACAGATAATGACCATTTATACCGGAACAAATGGTTATCTGGATGGATTAGAAATTGGACAAGTAAGAAAATTTCTCGTTCAGCTACGCACTTATTTAAAAACGAATAAACCTGAGTTCCAAGAAATAATAGCCTCTACCAAGACATTAACTGCTGAAGCAGAAAGCTTTTTGAAAGAAGGTATTCAAGAGCAACTGGAACGTTTTCTACTTCAGGAGAAGTTATAAAAAATAGAAGTATATTGAGTTAAGTATATATATAATAGAAAGAAGTATATAACTACTATCTGTATCTGTTTAATATTAAATCTTAAAGCATTCAGAATTTCTTTCTTAATTCTATTTCTTTCTTAATTCTATTTATTTCTTATCTTTTTTCTAAATAGAATAGAAATATATTCTATATAATATATAGATAATATATAGAAATGGAAATAATAGATAAATATCAATATATTTATATCTATATTGATATTGCGTCCAATAGGATTTGAACCTATACCAAAGGTTTAGAAGACCTATGTCCTATCCATTAGACAATGGACGCTTTTCGCTTTTTTTAACTTCCCAATTGTTAAATGTGCGAAATCTTTTTAGCAATTGTGTATTGAAGTGAATTCACTTCAATACACAATTGCTATTAGACAATTCTAATAGAGAAAATTGTCTCTACTAAAAAGGGGGGCAATTTAGAGCGGGTAGCGGGAATCGAACCCGCATCGTTAGCTTGGAAGGCTAAGGGTTTTAGTCGACGTCGATTGATCAGTTTTATATTTTTAACGTCTCTAATTCAAAACCGAACATGAAACTTTGGTTTCATTCGGCTCCTTTATGATGGATGGCGAAATTCCCAAATAAAATAAGATGGGAACGAAATCTAAATTTGACTCATAACATCTATGTTAGCTTTTTTCCGTGGGGATACTTTCACAGAAAATTTTGCTTTATAGATGATCCTTCTAGAAGATCGAAAAGGCCAACTCAAACAATCTTTCTAGTTACTTCGTTCTTTATTTCTATTTAACGGAATCCTTAGGAAAAGTATTTTGTTTCCACCGAGCTAAAACAATATAATATGTCGATGTCTTTAGTAAACCAAAGTTCTCGTTTAATAGCTATTTTGCTTCAATTTTTTCTATAAAAAAAAAAAAGAATTGAAGATTTAGTTACGATTAGAAAGAAACTTTTCTGGCTTTATCCATGGATCCTCTTGTTATACTTATTGAATTGTAAATAGTCATCCAATTCAAAAATTATGTTTCGGAATTTCAGAATCCAAATTGACAATTAATTAGAGTCTTTGGATACAAATTACGAGAATCTATAATCTTCCTTGAATTTTTCATTGAAAGGTAAAGGACTAAATCCTTTTAAGAAATAAAGTTTTTGATCGGAAGATTAATCAAACCGAGAGACCCTTTAACTATTAAAGGGGTTAAAGGAACGAATCACACTTTTACCACTAAACTATACCCGCTACAATGCAATTATTGTATATAAATTGACCTTTTGTCGAACAAAGTAACCGGGAGAAAAAAATCTGAAAAAAAAAATTAGAAAATTCTAGCGTAGACTTAATAAAATTAGTCAAAGCAGGATTCCCTTTTTTTATTTGAGATCCTTTTTGAAATAAAAATCCATCGGATGGGTCTTTTTAACTTTAACAAAAAAAGGCCCGGCTGGGGACTGACCAGGCCAGGCTATAAAAAAAAAAAGATCTTTTATTTGTGTTTGGACAAGACAAAATAAAAAAGGATTCTCTAAAATTTCTATTTTTGTGATTTTATTTATTTCTCTTTCGAGTTCGAGCCTTTTCTTTATCTAATCTTTATCTACATTTTTTATGTAAATAGAATTACTGAGAAAGTTCTATAAAAAAAGTTATATAATAGTAATATATATATATATCTTATTTATATATAAATATATGATATATATTATTTATATAATAAACAAAGAAATTATATAATATATATATAATAAAATATAGAAAATGAAAATATATATATATAATTAAAGTATTATAAAGAATACTCTATAAAAAAAAAAAAAAAAGTTTTTTAAGAATAAAGKGGAGAAGGTTTTTTTTGAAGCCTTTGTTTTGTCTAATGGAACCTAATTAAGTATCCCTTTTCGATTAGGAGAGATGGCTGAGTGGACTAAAGCGTTGGATTGCTAATCCATTGTACGAGTTAATCGTACCGAGGGTTCGAATCCCTCTCTTTCCCTTCCGCTTTTTTATGATGTGAAATAGATAAAATCCTAAAAAAATTCGCACATTTACACTAATTAACTTTTACACTAATTAACTAAAGTAATCAAAAATCAAAAACCTTTCTTTTTTATTCTTCACGTCCCGGATTACGCCCTGGATCATTAGATAGGAATCCAAATATGAAGAGAGAAACAAAGAATATAACTACAGTGTATACAAAAAGTTTGAGAGTAAGCATTACACAATCTCCAAGATCTTACTTTTTTTTTTGAAAAAAAAAAGAGAATAGATTCTCTATTTTTATACTAAATATCCAGATATTTTTTTTTTTGAGTGAACTCGAATCTAATTAAGTTCTTTCATTTAGAGAAAAGAGGATAAAACTGAGGAAATCAAATGATCCAGATTTAGTATGGCTACCAAAAAAATTCAATGTTTGAATTGAGAGTTCGTTCCTACGTCAAGATTTTTTGATCTTTTGCATTGTTGGAAGAATCAAAATCGTGAATTTTTCTAAGACAGTATTAAGAATTTCATCGAAAACTTACAGCTGCTTGCCAAACAAAGGCTAAGAGAAGAAAGAAAAGAGGTATTACGGGCATAACATCTACGATTGGATTCAAAAAGGCGTAGGCCTCCGGCAATTTGGCGACTAAAAAAGTGCTTGAAAAAAGGGCCGAATTCAAACAAATACAGATCAAATTAAATATATTAAGCATAACAAAAATTGGTGTTCTTGTGGATAATTTCATTTTGATTGAGTTATTAATATATTTTTTATATAAGGAAAAAAATAAATAAAGAAAGATAGTCTAAAAAGACTTTGTTGAAGTTACTCAATCAAAAATCCTTTCATTCTCTTATGAGAATTAAAGAAATAATATTTTCATACAATATCTTAATTGAATTCTATGTAATGATCAATAAAGTAAGTTTGATTTGCTATCTACAAGTGTCAAAACTATAGCACCAATGTAATCTATATTTCATTTGGGCTGAAATTGAATTGACGAACAACCAATAGCAATATTACTCTTTTAGTAGTCTTGAATAAAAAGAAAAATGGGGCGTAGCCAAGCGGTAAGGCAACGGGTTTTGGTCCCGCTATTCGGAGGTTCGAATCCTTCCGTCCCAGAGTCCAGTCATTACGGAATCAATCTTCTATTGCCTTTGTACACCATCTTTCTCTTTCTGTTTAAAAATCGAATATTTTTTAAGAATAAAATATTGAAATGAAAAGAAGAATTAACTTCTTTTTCATTATTTCAACCGAAATTACAAAAAATCTATTTGCTTTTTTTAGTTGTGTGTGATGTAGGTAAGTAAGGTAGAACCGTAGATTCTACGAGTTTGAATAAAAAAATCTATATTTATATATATATATATAAATATAGATTTCTATTCAAATTTAGATTTGACATATATACAATGTAATATGGAATTCATTTGAATTCTGACTGAACCTTTTACGCGTAGATTCACTATTCCATTCATAGAGAAAGAAAAAGTATAGATTACTATATACTGACTGAACTATGACTATTCATGATTCCATAATTGAATCAATTACACAAACTAGAGGAATGTTATGGTAAAACTTCGTTTAAAACGATGTGGTAGAAAGCAACGTGCGACTTGAAGGACATGATCTGCTGTGGATGTTTTGATCCGCCGCCTTTTATATTAGGAATATAGGTGCTCTTGGCTCGACATTTTGTGTTCTATTTTACTAGAGTCCTACACCTTTTTTAATATAAAAAAGAGTACAGGATGGAGCTCGAGGAGAATAGAAAGTTTTTATTCCTTTCGCAGGAGTAAGGATCTAGGGTTAGTGCGAATCAATAAGTTGGAACAACTTCGTAAGTCTTTTTATATTGAAAAAAAAGCCCTTTCAAGTAATTTTACAATGGAAAAGGAAATTTTCTTAAAATTGTAAAATTACTTGAATCAAAAGTATATCATGCGTGAATCAAGCGTTTGTATGATTCTTTGATAGAAAGAAAAGAAATCAGAAACAAAATAAGGGGCTTGTTGCTGCTCTTTTTTAATAAAACGATTCAAGATCACCGAAGTCATGTCTAAACCCAAAGATTCAAAGTAAGGATAAAGAATCCTGAAACAAGGAAATCCCATTTTCAATTGTTTGAACAACTAGATCAGAATGAAGAATCAAAATTGATTCGAAAAAATGAGACAAACAAAAAAAGGGTTAGAGACTACTCAATAAAAAGAGTACTTAAGGATTCTCTGTTGAGAGATTTGAGAGTTATTTAACTTGAGTTACGAGAGTACGAATGTTCAGAACGCTTTTTATGAAAAAAATAGTTAGGGTTTCAATACTGGCTAATTTATTTAATGTTTTTATTAATCTATTTAATATTTGAATTTTATAAAGAGCGTTAACTTCTACTCATTGCATTTTTTTCTCGAGCCGTACGAGGCCAAAGCCTCTTATACGTTTCTCGGGGGGGGGTATTATTCATATACATCTATCCCAATGAGCCGTTTATCGAATCGTTGCAATTGATGTTCGATCCCGAAGAGAAGGAAGAGATCTTCGGAAGGTGGGTTTTTATGATCCGATAACTAATCAAACTTATTTAAATCTTCCTGCTATTCTCGATTTCCTTAAAAAGGGCGCTCAACCAACAAGAACAGTTCATGATATTTCAAAGAAGGCAGGGATTTTTACGGAATTAAGTCTTAATAAAACGAAATTGAATTAATGAAATATAAAAAAGAGGATGTGAAAGACTCATATATAGCTTGGTATCAAATTTTATCTACTCTTTTCTTTCCTCCTCTTTCGTTTCCATCATATTTATTTTGATTTATTAGAATTTCCATTTATTATTAGTATTCTTCCTAAAGGTACGAAAACTCAAAAATACCCTGCTAACAATTACCATGTTTTATAATAATAAACAAATTTATTAAAAAAATTTCGGATCTATACAATAAAATTTTGTATAAATACAAAATTTTATTGTATAGAAAATAATACTGTATATAAAAAAATATATTAATTATGAATCATAATATATATATTAATATATTACTTTCTAAATATATATATTATTATATGAATAATGAAAGGTCATAAAAAATCGGTCTAAAAAAGTATATATATATATATAAAGATTTGAGATTATCCTACTCGGCTTAGTTTTCATTCATTGTATGAACTAACAAACCACGGGGTTAAACTTTTTATTTATTTTTTCTATTCTTTTCGCTATATTAAAAATTAACAATCATATTGACAACAGTGTATCGACCAAATATAATTCTCTCATAGAGAAACGGATCTATTTATCCCTGACGCACACATGACTGGATTTTTCTTTTTTTTTTTTTYTTTWTTCTGGTTGTATCTACATATTTGCAGTWCTTTCTTTTTTTTTTTTTTGGGGGGGGTTGCTAACTCAACGGTAGAGTACTCGGCTTTTAAGTGCGACTAGCATCTTTTACACATTTGTATGAAGAAAAGGATTCGTCCAGATCCGCGGTAGAGTTTGTAAGACCACGACTGATCCTGAAAGGAATGAACGGAAAAAATAGCATGTCGTATCAAGGGAGAATTCAGATAACATTTTTTTTTTTCTTTTCTGATCGGTACAACCTTGTTTTCGGTGTCGAAAAAAAAAAAAAAAGAATTCCAATTTGGGTCGAGKGAATAAATATAAATGGATGGCTAAAAAAACCAGTTTTCCTGATTCCAAGAAAAAAAAAAAGAAACGAGCTTCCATTCGTAATTTGAAAAATTACCCGATCTAATTAAATGTTAAAAATGGATTAGTGCCTAATACGGGTATTGGAAGGCATTTTTTTCTTGCGTGTTATTATCAATTTTTTCGTGAGTCCTAATTATTTTTTCCCTAGTCCGTTTGGGTTAGGTTGGAGATGGATGTGTAAAAGAAGCAGTATATTGATAAAAAATATATATATATATTTCCAAAATCAAAAGAGCGATTGGGTTAAAAAAATAAAGGATTTCTAATCATCTTGTTTTGTTATTCTATAATATAACGAACAGAAACCTATTAAAGATAGAGAATCCGGTTAGCAGTCTACCTGTTTATGAGGTATCTATTGCTTTCGTAATCTAATACCTTATTTTGACTGTATCGCACTATGTGTCATTTCAGAACTCAAGAAAATAAAGACTTTACTTTTAGTTCAAATCGAATTTCAATCCAAATGGAGAAATTTCAAGGATATTTAGAGTTCGATGGGGCTCGGCAACAGAGTTTTCTATATCCACTTTTTTTTCGGGAGTATATTTATGTACTTGCTTATGATCACGGTTTAAATAGATTAACTAGAAATTGCTCTATTTTATTGGAAAATGCGGATTTTGAAAAAAAATATAGTTCACTAATTGTGAAACGCTTAATTTTGCGAATGTACGAACAGAATCGTTTGATTATTCCCACCAAGGATTTGAACAAAAATCTGGGGCATACCAATCTTTTCTATTATCAAATAATATCTGTTTTATTTGCAGTGATTGTAGAAATTCCATTTTCCCTAAGGTTGGGATCCTCTTTCGAAGGAAAAAATTTGAAAAAATCTTACAATTTACAATCAATTCATTCAATATTTCCATTTTTAGAAGACAAACTCTCACATTTTAATTATGTATTAGATGTACTAATACCTTACCCCATCCATCTAGAAATCTTGGTTCAAACCCTACGTTACCGGGTCAAAGATGCCTCTTCTTTGCATTTTTTTCGGTTCTTTCTATACGAATATTGCAATTGGAAGAATTTTGATAGTAAAAAAAAATCAATTTTGAACCCAAGATTTTTTTTGTTCTTATATAATTCTCATGTATGTGAATACGAATCCATCTTTTTTTTTCTACGCAAGCAGTCTTCGCATTTACGATCGACATCTTATGAAGTCTTTTTTGAGCGAATTTTCTTCTATGGAAAAATACAACATTTTTTAAAAGTATTTGTTAATAATTTTCCGGCGATCTTAGGGTTGCTCAAAGATCCTTTCCTACATTATGTTAGATATCATGGAAAATACATTCTTGCAACAAAGGATACGCCGCTTCTGATGAATAAATGGAAATATTATTTTGTTAATTTATGGCAATGTTATTTTTCCGTATGGTTTCAATCGCAAAAGGTTAATATAAATCAATTATCTAAAG